ATTCTCATTTTTTAGTTATTTAGACTTCTTAATTCTATAGGGTTCAATAACAATTCGATTGAGCTTTTCTTTGGTATAATTGCTATGCTTAGTGTGTGACTCGTTGGTTTTTTATTTAATTTAGGGTTAGGATGAAAAAAACAGCGGACCAGCCCATAGTATAAACTAATAACTATACAACTAATAACCAGCTCATTGCTTCGTATTATCTGGATCCAAGGAACCAGTCACTATATGATATATCGATCATATAGTTGTAACAACTGAAATATTTTTTTTTTCATCAAAGAAAAATCAATCTGATTATATTATAGGTTGTGAAATGAAAATAAAGGGATGTGGATAAATGGAAGGGTGAAAGAAAGAGAGAAAGAGAATATCAATGATATAGGATTCCAATATGTATGGTCTATGAATCATCTTATAAGCAGTGTAATAAAGCATCAATACGGATTCGTCCATAATTTATAATTCTAATTAATAATTTATAATTCTAATTAGATGAATCCTATTCATAAAAACAAAAAAGAATAATAAATATAAATAATTATAATATTTCTTATATATTTATTATAATTAAATAATGAAATTAAAGATAATGAAATTAAAGAGCATCGAGTCAATAAAGACTGAGGAGATTGACTCAGGAACAAATTTAATTAAGAGCTCCATTGCAGAGTTCAGACCTAACCATTAATCGAGAAGCGATGGGAACGACGAAACCTGTGACTGCAGAAGATTCTATTGAAAACGAATCCTAATGATTCATTGGGTGGGATGGCGGAACGAACCAATTCATTTATTCTAAGAGGTTATGGAATGCCCCTACGAATGAAACAGATATTGAAAGAGTAAATATTCGCCCGCGAAAGCCTTAGTGGATTGCTTAGTTTTGGGCGATTCAACAAAAGTAAAAAAGAAAATGCATTCTATCAGTCTAAAAGACGTTATAATATTATATATAATAATATAAATCTACGTCTAGTTGTATATACAAACAAGGTATACAATTCCTACGCGACGGATTAGATCTCAAAAACTCCCATGATTCGGAGTATTATTCATTAAATACATGAATATCTTTAATATTATTGAATCGTTTCATTCGCGAGGAGCTGGATGAGAAAAAAGTCTCATGTCCGGTTCTGAAGTAGAGATGGCATTGAGAAACAACCATCGACTATAACCCCAAAAGAACCAGATTCCGTAAACAACATAGAGGAAGAATGAAGGGAATATCTTATCGAGGAAATCGTATTTGTTTCGGTAGATACGCTCTTCAGGCACTTGAACCCGCTTGGATCACATCTAGACAAATAGAAGCAGGGCGACGAGCAATGACACGATATGCGCGTCGTGGGGGAAAAATCTGGGTACGTATATTTCCAGACAAACCTGTTACAGTAAGACCTACGGAAACACGTATGGGTTCGGGGAAGGGATCTCCCGAATATTGGGTAGCTGTCGTTAAACCGAGTCGAATACTTTATGAAATGGGTGGAGTATCCGAAAATGTAGCCAGAGAAGCTATTTCAATAGCTGCGTCCAAAATGCCTATACGAACTCAATTCGTTATTGCGGGATAGGGATGTGGAACCAAAGGAAAGGGGTCTTTGTAATAAAAAAAACAAACGCAGGTTTATTTATTTTTCGACAAACAATATTTCTTGTTTTTTTTTTCTTCGCCCCTTGCATTGAAAGAAAAGATAAAAAAAAATGATATGATTCAACCTCAGACCCATTTAAATGTAGCAGACAACAGCGGGGCTAGAGAATTAATGTGTATTCGAATCATAGGAGCTAGTAATCGACGATATGCTCATATTGGTGACGTTATTGTTGCTGTAATCAAAGAAGCAGTGCCCAATATGCCTCTACAAAGATCAGAAGTGATCAGAGCTGTAATTGTACGTACATGTAAAGAACTCAAACGTGAAAACGGTATGATAATACAATATGATGACAATGCAGCAGTTGTCATTGATCAAGAAGGAAATCCAAAAGGAACTCGAGTTTTTGGTGCGATCGCTCGGGAATTGAGACAGTTGAATTTTACTAAAATAGTATCATTAGCTCCTGAGGTATTATAAATACTAATAGATGAGATCATGATTATAGTACGGTATCTGAAATGAAATAGATTCAAGTAATTAGTGGATTGTGTCTCACGCATATACCTTTAATAAAATAATTCATAAAAAAAAATGGAGCATGTTGATTATATCAAAATTCGGAGGCACCAATAATTATAGTTCGTCATGGGTAGGGACACTATTGCCGACATAATAACTTCTATACGAAATGCTGACATGGAAAAAAAAGGAACGGTTCGAATAGCATCTACTAATATCACCGAAACCATTGTTAAAATACTTCTACGAGAGGGCTTTATCGAAAACGTGAGAAAACATCGAGAAAGCAACAAAAATTTCTTGGTTTCAACTCTGCGACATAGAAGGAATAGGAAAGGACCATATAGAACTATTTTAAAACGTATCAGCCGACCCGGTCTACGAATCTATTCCAACTATCAACGAATTCCTAGGATTTTAGGGGGAATGGGGATTGTAATTCTTTCTACTTCTCGAGGTATAATGACAGACCGAGAAGCTCGACTAGAAGGAATCGGGGGAGAAATTTTGTGTTATATATGGTGATCTTTTTGGTATCTGAATTGCATCCGTAACTTCCTATTTTTTGTTTTGTGAAAAAAAAAAAGAGGAAGGACGGGTTGTCTAATATCACGCCTCCTCCATTAGTTGATATTTCAAGGGGGTTACCTGGAATGAAAGAACAAAAATGGATTCATGAAGGTTTAATTACTGAATCACTTCCAAATGGTATGTTCCGGGTTCGTTTAGATAATGAAGATCTGATTCTAGGTTATGTTTCAGGAAAGATCCGACGCAGTTTTATACGGATACTACCGGGGGATAGAGTAAAAATTGAAGTAAGTCGTTATGATTCAACCAGGGGCCGTATAATTTATAGACTCCGCAACAAAGATTCGAACGATTAGGTGGCTTTTTTTTTTCAACATTTCTTTCGTGGGGATACAATTCGAGGTTCAAAATCTCAAGAGACTTATTTTCTTCCAAGGAGTAGATTCGGAATTAAGATAAGGAATGACAAATATGAAAATAAGGGCCTCCGTTCGTAAAATTTGTGAAAAATGTCGACTGATCCGTAGGCGGGGACGAATTATAGTAATTTGTTCCAACCCGAGGCATAAACAGAGACAAGGATAATCTTTCTAAAAAGGGATTCTCTAAAGGACCCAATGTACAAATAAAGGATCTGTTTTGACATGAAATGGATATATCCGTATATCCCTGACTCATATTTATGAGATGATAAAATATGGCAAAACCCATATCAAGAATTGGTTCACGTAGGAATGGACATATTGGTTCACGTAAGAATGGACGTAGAATACCAAAGGGAGTTATTCATGTTCAAGCAAGTTTCAACAATACTATTGTGACGGTTACAGATGTACGGGGTCGGGTGGTTTCGTGGTCCTCCGCCGGTACTTGTGGATTCAGGGGCACAAGAAGAGGGACGCCATTTGCTGCTCAAACGGCAGCAGGAAATGCTATTCGTACAGTAGTGGATCAGGGTATGCAACGAGCAGAAGTCAGGATAAAAGGTCCTGGTCTCGGAAGAGATGCAGCATTACGAGCCATTCGTAGAAGTGGTATAGTATTAAGTTTCGTACGAGACATAACCCCTATGCCACATAATGGATGTAGACCTCCTAAAAAAAGACGTGTGTAGAAATAAGAAGTGAACAGATTTCAAGAGAAATAAATGATTCAATGATCTGATCAAATAATATTACTATGCTTCGAGAGGCAGTAGCAGTATCTACTCGTACACTACAGTGGAAGTGTGTTGAATCAAGAGCAGACAATAAGCGTCTTTATTATGGCCGTTTTATTCTATCTCCGCTTATGAAGGGTCAAGCCGATACGATAGGCATCGCGATGCGACGGGCTTTACTTGGCGAAATAGAAGGAACATGTATCACACGTGCAAAATCTGAAAAAATACCACATGAATATTCTACCATAGTAGGTATTGAAGAATCAGTACATGAAATTTTAATGAATTTGAAAGAAATTGTATTGAGAAGTAATCTGTATGGAACTCGCGACGCATATATTTGCGTCAGGGGTCCTGGATACGTAACTGCGCAAGACATCATCTCACCGTCTTCTGTGGAAATCGTTGATACTACCCAACAGATAGCTAGCCTGACAGAACCAATTGATTTGTGTATTGGATTACAAATCGAGAGGAATCGTGGATATCGTATGAAAACACCAAATAACACTCAAAATGGAAGTTATCCTATAGATGCTGTATTTATGCCTGTTCGAAATGCGAATCATAGTATTCATTCTTATGGGAATGGGAACGAAAAACAAGAGATACTTTTTCTCGAAATATGGACGAATGGAAGTTTAACTCCTAAAGAAGCACTTCACGAAGCCTCCCGTAATTTGATTGATTTATTTATTCCTTTTCTACATGCGGAAGAACAGGACATCCATTTAGAGGACAATCAAAACAGGGTTACTTTACCTTTTTTTCCCTTTCATGATAGATTGGCTAAACTAAGGAAAAACAAAAAAGAAATAGAATTGAAATGTATTTTTATTGACCAATCAGAATTGCCTTCCAAGACCTATAATTGCCTCAAAAGGTCCAATATACATACATTATTAGACCTTTTGAATAAGAGTCAAGAAGATCTTATGAAAATTGAACATTTTCGCATAGAAGATGTAAAACGGATATTGGGCATTCTACAAAAGCATTTCGCAATTGATTTACCAAAGAATAAGTTTTCAATTTTAAATCCAGTGGAATGATTTCATCTTTCTTTTTATTTAATTTTTATTAAATAAAAAGAAAGATGAAAAGTCAATTGGTTTTGAATCTTCAGCACGATCCTTAGATTCGGAATAGAGCAAGAATTCAATTGAATAGATGTA